AAATTAGAATGTGGCAGATAAGATAAAGTCATATATCTGCGTGGCTCAATCAATAGTTCAAGTCACACACTCCCATAATCCATTTTTTCTTCGGAAAGTTCCCTTCAACTATTCGTGTATGTAAATAATAATAATTCAATTTTTGTTAAGTTGAAGGGAAATATCCAAATACATGTCTTATTCTTTTAAATAATCCATATTTGTAGCAATGAAATATATTCCTCCCCAAAATCAAAAATGATTGTGATTACAAATATCTATGATCCATATTCGCTATAAAGGACCGGAAATGCCCTGCTTACGTATCATTGAAAAGTGCATTAACATAAATACAGCAGTAAGAAGAGGTAGTACAAAAGTATGCAGACTATAAAAACGAGTTAAGGTAGATTGTCCCACACTAGAACTTCCGCGTAATAACTCTACCAAAGACGATCCTATTACAGGAATCGCTTCGGGTACGCCTGTTACAATTTTGACTGCCCAATAACCGATTTGGTCCCAAGGTAAGGAATAACCGGTTACACCAAAAGATGCAGTCAATACAGCCAAAACTACACCCGTAACCCAAGTTAATTCACGAGGTTTTTTAAAACCACCTGTGAGATACACACGAAATACGTGTAGAATCATCATTAAGACCATCATACTTGCTGACCATCGATGAACTGATCGAATTAACCAACCAAAGTTAGCCTCAGTCATTATATATTGAACAGAAGCAAAAGCTTCAGTAACGGTCGGACGATAATAAAAAGTCATAGCAAATCCCGTTGCTACTTGGACTAAAAAACAAGTAAGTGTAATTCCTCCTAAACAATAAAATATATTCACATGAGGAGGAACGTATTTACTAGTTATATCATCGGCAATCGCTTGAATCTCAAGACGTTCTTCGAACCAATCATAGACTTTATTGAGATAGGTAAACCAATGGAACCCCCCCTGAGAACCGTATATGAGAATTTCATCTCGTACGGCTCAAACAAAAATACCCAAATACACTGGTTGTAACGAAAACAGATATTTGTAATAGAAAGTTTCAAAATTCTTGATTTAATCCTATGATTCTAATTTTCTCTGACGATAAGCAAAAATGGAAATCCGAAAACTATTATTTTTGGTTATAATGCCAAAATCTCAAGTCGGCTCTCTTGTCTTTATCTTGATCTTTTCAGGCCTCTTGAATATTCTATTACTTACTTCATTTTTTTATGTGTAATGTGATTTTACAGCTTTCTTCTTTATTATTATTATATTTGGATTATTGATAGGAATTCTCTTGTTGGGACCATACGAATCAATTAAAAAAAAACATCAGATTCATACTATAACCACGATGATTCAAAAAACCTTTAATCGAAGTCCAAAAATTCCCTGAGTAAGAATTGCTGGATCATCACTTATTCAATGAATAGATATAATGAAAAAATACAAAGAAAGGTTTGTCCTTTGATCAAAATAAAGGTAAGCTCCGGAAGTTATATTTTAAAGGATGAAAATTCTTCCATTTCGTTTTCTAATTCTTTGAAAAGTTTTTTAAGTCCGATTACGCGGTCTAAATATTTAGTATGAATCATAGTTCTAATATTTTTAGAAATTTTCTATATTCCGTGCTCCAGATACTAGAATAAATATCTGACGGGATAAAACCATCTCTATCAAGATGACAGATCCATTTTATGTTCTGTATTATCAATAAGATCAATTAAAACAAGTCACACACTCATATTCCGGAAATACAGAAACAAAGAAATTCCACGATCAAACTACCAAATAAAAATGCAATAGGCTAACAAACAATAAGAAACCTAAATGCTTCAATTTCCTTTCTATTGAAAAGCTAATTACTCGATTCTCATAAATCTAATTAATAGAAATTCCATCCAGTAAAATGGACGAATTATAAATCTCCAAAATAATAGATAGAAATATCGCAAATAGAGCCATTGCAACACCCATCAAAGGGGTAGTTCCCCACCCCGGAGCTACTTTACCATATTCTGAATTTAATGGTTTCAATAAATCCCCTACAACAGTTCGTCTTGGACCTGGTCTAGAATTATCCTCAACGGTTTGCGTAGCCATAAATAAGATTTTTTATTCATTGAGATATGTTGACTTTGTATACCATTCCGATGTAAATATAAAGATCTTATCCTATAGATCTATTCGGATCTTGAAACTTGAAAATTATAATAATGGAAACAGCAACCCTAATTGCCATCTCTATATCTGGTTTACTTGTAAGTTTTACTGGGTATGCCTTATATACTGCTTTTGGGCAACCCTCTCAACAACTAAGAGATCCATTCGAAGAACATGGAGACTAGTTGAAGTAATGAGCCCCCAATATGGGGGCTCATTACTTCAACTAAGATAATCAAAATTATTTCGTCTTTTTCGTTGGAACTTTAGGAGGTTCTCTAAAAAAGATAGCGAAAAAAATAATTCCTAAAGTCGAGACTAAGAGGAATGTATAAACCAATGCTTCCATAGATTTGATCGTAGTTTACAATTATAGCTTTCATACCTGTTTATTGGGGCGCATTTCCCAGATAAAAAAGAAAGAACCAGAGTAAATGCATTCAAATTTATCTAGTTCTCTATGTGAAATTCAAAATCATAACAAAAATAAGTCGAAAAGCAACAAAAGAATGTTCTATCAGACTACCTGTCTTCTTGTAGTTGGATCTCCAAGTTTTTGGAATGCTCCAAATTCTACTTGAGTATCTAAATCTGGGTCGATACCGGCAAAAACATCTCTGAACAAAGTTCTAGCACCATGCCAAATGTGTCCGAAAAAGAATAGCAGAGCAAATGAAGCATGTCCAAAAGTAAACCAACCCCTTGGACTGCTACGAAAAACACCATCTGATTTCAAAGTAGCACGATCTAATTCAAAAATTTCACCCAATTGAGCACGTCTAGCATATTTTTTCACAGTAGCGGGATCACTATAACTGACTCCATTAAGTTCGCCACCATAGAACTCAACAGTTACACCTACTTGTTCGACACTATATTTCGATTCTGCCCTTCGAAAAGGAACATCGGCTCTAACAATTCCGTCCCCGTCCACCAAAACAACAGGAAATGTTTCAAAAAAAGTAGGCATACGACGTACAAAAAGTTCACGCCCCTCTTTATCTCTAAAGATGGGATGTCCTAACCAACCGACGGCTATTCCATCTCCATTGTCCATTGAGCCCGCTCTAAATAACCCCCCTTTTGCTGGATTATTACCAATGTAATCATAAAAAGCTAATTTTTCGGGAATTTTAGACCAAGCTTCTGATAAACTTTGATTTTCGGCTAGTCCAGCACCAACTCTTCGATATATTTCTTGCTGGAAGTATCCTTGATCCCATTGATAGCGGGTAGGACCAAATAATTCAATGGGGGTTGTTGCTGAACCATACCACATAGTTCCAGCAACGACAAAAGCTGCAAAAAACACAGCAGCAATACTACTGGAAAGGACGGTTTCAATATTTCCCATACGTAATCCTTTATATAGACGTTGGGGCGGACGCACACTAAGATGGAAAAGACCCGCTAATATGCCCAACGTTCCTGCTGCAATATGATGAGAAGCTATCCCCCCAGGAACAAAAGGGTCAAAACCTTCCACACCCCACGCGGGATTTACGGATTGTATCCTTCCAGTTAGTCCATAAGGATCAGACACCCAAATTCCAGGACCATACAATCCTGTTACATGAAATGCGCCAAAACCAAAACAAGCCACTCCTGCAAGAAATAAATGAATTCCAAAAATTTTGGGCAAATCTAAGGAAGGTTTTCCAGTACGTTCATCACAAAAGATTTCTAGATCCCAATAAACCCAATGCCAAATAGCTGCTAAAAAGCACAAGCCCGAAAACACAATATGTGCTCCGGCCACACCTTCGTAACTCCAAATACCCGGATTCGTGATAGTCCCTCCTGTGATATTCCAACCGCCCCACGAATTAGTTATTCCTAAACGAGTCATGAAAGGTATAACGAACATACCCTGTCTCCACATTGGATCAAGAACAGGATCAGAGGGGTCAAAAACTGCTAATTCATATAGAGCCATCGAACCGGCCCAACCAGCAACCAGAGCTGTGTGCATTATATGAACAGAAAGCAAACGGCCCGGATCATTTAATACAACAGTATGAACACGATACCAAGGTAAACCCATGAAAATACCCCTTATATCAACAAAAAAATAGACACTATGTAACTTTATTGCACTAGAAAAAACTATACTATGGACTCTAGCCTTTACAGTAGATTATCTTAGAAAAAGGATTCTTGTTCGAGTTTTTTATTAATAATGGAACAATCCTATTTGTAAAAATAAAAAGAAACAGATTTATTCTATACCCGATAAGTAACAAGACGCAATGGGGGAGAATACGAGAGGGGTTGACAACTTTCTCTATGAATATTTAAATAAATAAATGCAGACATACTTGTTTATCACCCCAATGGACTCATTCGTAACAACTTTATTTAGTATTCCTTTTTTTAATTTTTAAAAATGTAATATAACTCGAGTAAATCATTTTTAACACGATAAGCTAATTCTTACGTTTCCACACTAAAGTGAGATATATGACTTTATTATTTCTACATTTTATGCCCATTGGTGTTCCAAAAGTACCCTTTCGAAGCCCTGGGGAAGAAGATGCATCTTGGGTTGATATATAGTGCGACTTGTCAGATATAATAGGTCATATGGAATTTCCCCGTTTTCTCCCCCGATCGAGATATCCTCTCTTTCACCCCCAAAAGAGAATTGTTGAATCATAAAAAATTTGGAGCGTGAAGTGTAATGAAGTACAATTCTATCGATTTATTGGTTTTTAGAGAGGTATCCAGATTCTTATTCAAAACTATGAATAATTTATGGTTGGCTTGGTTGGACCAATAAAATAAAGTACCCAGGCTCTGTTTAGAAAAAAACCAATTGGTAATATATCTATGATCACCACTTCTATAATATCATATATTTTACAGAAAACATTAAATAAGAAGTTCAGAAAAGAAAGAAGTTATAACAAAAAGACATAGTATTGTAATATTTGTTCTATATGTACAAATCCAAATCGGGCAGATCTTTACTCAGAGTAGAAAAGAAACCTAAAAGAATTGAAAAGTCTATTCAGAAACAAGAAAATTACATTGTGATTGAGATTCGATCTCGATGAAAGCAATACATCAATGAGAAGTTAGTTCAATAAATTGAGTATATTCTTTTTTTTCTTTAAAAGTTCGAAGAAGTCCATTATAAAAAGAGAAAGAGATTAAAAATCGACACATTGATTCCTTTTTGCTTATATAGTTTTTGGTGAACTGTATGCATCAAAAGGTGCATGTACAGCTCTTAAGGAAAAAAATGGAATCCTAATCAATCGACTTTATCGAGAAAGATTACTTTTTTTAGGTCAAGAGGTTGAGAGTGAAATATCTAATCAACTTATCGGTCTTATGGTATATCTCAGTATAGAGGACGATAATAAAGATTTGTATCTGTTTATAAATTCTCCGGGGGGGTGGGTAATACCCGGAATAGCTATTTATGATACTATGCAATTTGTACAACCAGATGTACAGACAGTATGTATGGGATTAGCCGCTTCAATGGGATCCTTTCTTTTGGCAGGAGGGGAAATTACCAAACGTTTAGCATTCCCTCACGCTTGGCGCCAATGATTCTTTTATTTGAGAAAATATATATAAAGACTATACCTTCGCCATTAAAAAATTTTATTTATAAGTAATAAAAGCATGGTATTTTGAATTCCATATGCAAATTTTTGTTTTTTAAACCATTTGATTATATATAGAAAGAGTAGTATGAAAAAGAGGGTATTTACAATTTTATCTGATTTATCAATAACCTAGTTTAATTTTAGTGTCACAGACTTTTTTGTTTTTTTTCATACCACAAAGTTTTTAACAATTTTTATTTTAATTTAATTAGAAGAAAACGTAAAATATGAAAAAAAAAGAAACTTTTGGATTGTTGAATAACAAACAAAATGAAATAAAAAAAAAACAACGGAACCATCATAGTATTTTAAAATATCTTCAAAAATAAAAAAGAAAGTTGGTTATTGTATTGTTCATTATTTAAGGATCTGGATCCAAAAGACCCAATCTATTTTGTACTTCTTTTTTCTTCCATCCAAGAAAAAATTCATAAACGGAGAGAAAATTCATAGAAGAAAAAAGACTCTATCCATAGAGGAAAAAAATGAATTGCATACTTGGAAAAGCCGTATGCATTAATACGCAGAAAATGCTTGTACGGTTATTGAATCTTATTTTTGCTCATTTATTTTCTTATTTGTATTTATCCCTTTTACCTTTGTTTGGAGAAGAAAGAAAATCTTTACCAATATAGGAGAAATCTTTATCAAGATAAGGGAAAACACTTAGTAAGTTATATAATCAGGGTAATGATCCACCAACCCGCTAGTTCTTTTTATGAGGCACAAACGGGAGAATTTATCCTGGAAGCAGAAGAACTACTGAAACTGCGCGAAACTATCACAAGGGTTTATGTGCAAAGAACGAGTAAACCTTTATGGGTTATATCCGAAGACATGGAAAGGGATGTTTTTATGTCAGCAGCAGAAGCCCAAGCTCATGGAATTGTGGATCTTGTAGCAGTTGAATAAAAAATTAGTAGCAAGGATTATTCTAAAAAAAATACAGGATTTGGAATTTCATTTTCGAATCCTCTTACTTTAATTTTAATATAATATATCTATGAATTAACTTATTAATAGGATATAAATAATTCAGAATCATTGGGTTAGGATTGATCTAAACCCGCTCATTATATATATATAGATAGATATACAACTCACCATGCCAACTATGAAACAACTTATTAGAAACACAAGACAGCCAATTCGAAACGTCACAAAATCCCCAGCTCTTCGGGGGTGCCCTCAGCGCCGAGGAACGTGTACCAGGGTGTATGTGCGACTCGTTCAGATCATATAATAAGAAAAAACCCATTTTTTCAGTATTGGCCATCGATTAAGATAGTATGAATGTAAAAATTCCATTCACACTATCTTAACTTAATATATATATTCAAAATATAGAAATTCTTCTATCATGTATAAAATTTATGGTTTGGATTGGTGCAAACCCAATAACCTTAAATTGCAATTTAAGATTACAAAGACTTTCCATTGGTAACAAATAGTTAAGTTACCCATTAAGCGGAGAAAATACTATTTCAATTAAAGATAAATTATGTCCTTAATGAATTTTGGAAGAACGGAATAAGAGGGTCAGCTACCCAGCAAAATTTCATACTTAAATACCGTTACTGTATAACTAGATTTGGTTGTGAAAACCTATTTACTAGATATTAAATGGGTAGAGCCAAACAGTGTGAACTGTACAAGTTAACAATAACATTAAAAAAAGGAATAGAAAAATGAAAAGAAAAAAGGCTCCGGTGTATAGAGAAGACCTGTTCGTTTATAAAAAAATCATAGAAACGATGGAACCCACCATTTTTTTTTATCTATGTCCTATTTCATTTACTATGACTGTGTTTTTTGATACCTAGTATCAATGCAATTTGTTATTTTGAGGTTCAATATTTCGAAAAAAATCGTGGTTGGGGAGGTTATAGTAGCAAGAGCCATTGGAATTTTTTTTTTATACATTGGAAGAATCCATTTTTGTTATTAATAGACTAGGAAGTAGAAAAGAATAACTTACAAAACACAAAATTCAAATAGTTATTCATCAAAATCTCATTTATTCAATGACCAGAATTAAACGAGGATATATAGCTCGGAACCGGAGGACAAAAATTCGTTTATTTACATCAAGCTTTCGCGGAGCTCATTCAAGACTTACTCGAACTATTACTCAACAGAAAATGAAAGCTTTGGTTTCGGCTCATCAGGATAGAGATAGGAAAAAAAGAGATTTTCGTGGTTTATGGATTAGTCGAATAAATGCAGTAATTCGCGAGAATCCAAAAATATATTATATTTACAGTAATTTAATATATAATCTATACATGAAGCAATTGCTTCTTAATCGTAAAATAGTTGCACAAATAGCTATATTAAAAGAGAATTGTCTTTTTATGATTGCCAACGATATCATAAAAACAAAAAATCGCCCGAGACCGTACTCCGGGAAGGTATAGAATAAAAATTTGTTTATTTTGACAGCTTTTATCATATGATCATATGATAAAAGCTGTCAAAATAAACAACCATCCTTAAAAATAAATTCTTATTCGTCACCGATTATCTTGTTTCTTACAACAGAACAACCCAAATTTAATTACTGTTGTTTTCAAACAAAACATCAATCCATGTTTAATTTAAATCTAAATTCCAATTTTATTTCGAATTTTTAATTTCTATTTTTTTTTTTTTTAAAAGTAGTAGTTCTAGCGGTCGACTCGCTTTTTTCAAATTGTTTTTCATTATTAAGAAAAGGTAACGAAGATAAAATACGAGCTTGTTTTATAGCAATCGTAATTAATCGTTGTTGTTTTAAGGTCAATCTATTTACGCGTCTGGATAATATTTTTCCCTGTTCACTAATAAATCGACTAATTAAACCCATGTTTTTATAATCAATTCGGTCCCCCGATTGGATCGGGGGCAAACGCCTACGAAAAGATCGCTTGGATTTAAGAAAGAGTCGCTTAGATTTTTCCATGGTTTTATTCCTATTCTAAAAATAACATTTATTACATTACAAGAAAGGATTTGTTTTTTTTATTCTTACTTTTTTAATATATGTTTTTATATAAGGAGATATGTATAAAATTCAGCTATAAATTATCGATTTATTTATAGTATTAGTATATATATACAAAAAATAGATCATTTTATTTTACATGTTATGTTCTTTGGTTGGAAGGGTAACACACAAGCGATCAATTTTCTCTATTTCTTTATTTCTGCGTGAATTATATGTTTGCAACAGCGGGGACAAAATTTTCTCAATTCCAATCGACTAGGTGTATTGTGTCGATTCTTTTGAGTGATATATCTAGAAATACCCGTTGATTCCTTATTAACACTCTTTTTATTACAATCGGTACACTCCAAAATAACAGTTACTCGAATATCTTTACCCTTGGCCATGAACCTCCTTTGGGTTTTTAATTCACTTAACTCCTCTATTTTCGGATTCGAATCTAAGAAAAAACGAAAAAAATAGAAATTAAAAATTCGAAATAAAATTTTGAAAGATTTCACTCCAATTAATATTAATATAGTACAAAAATAATGCAATGATTTCGAACTATATTTCGTTTCAAATTACAATAAATGCAGTATTTTCATTTGTTAAAGTATTTTATATGATATTTTTACCCCACCCTAGGCATTCTGTTTCGATTTCTGGTTTCACTCTATTATTAATAGAAATGGAATTGAATTATTAATTCAATTCCATTGAAGCCTGGACCAGATTCCAAATTCCACTCCGAATTTTAATGAAGCCTAATTTACCCTTTTATTCTTTAATCTTTTCTAACTTATTCTATTACAATTCGAAAAAAGAAGAAATAAAGAAGAAGAGATTAATTCTATATATTTAATTGGATCTATAATCTTTTTCATCCCTTCCCGTATCAATAACTAAAATGAAAAAAAGGGAAATATCAATGCATCTGGAAAAAAACGATTGATCTCTATCAAGAGGCCCGCCAAAGCCCCGAACCATAGAGTACTTACTACCGGTGCCACGGAAAGATATGTTTTTAGATCTCGCATTTCAAATCCTCCTTTTTTAATTTAAGTATTTTTTTATTCGATTTTTATTCTATATATATATATTATTTATTTTTAGAATATTGAATATTATTTTCTTTTTCATATTCTATTGTATATTATAATATAGGAAACTCAAAAAATGGCAGAATAATTAATATATATATCAACAGAGAAAATCAAAATGTGGAAAACAAGACAAAGATTCTTTACAATAACACTATAAACAA